AACCTCGGGCTCGAGGACGTAGTTATCCGATAAAAAGACCCACCTGTCATATAATTATTGTAGTGAGGGATAGCTCGAAAAAGAAAACGGATCAGGATATATATTTAGAAACAAAGGATCAATGGAAAGATCCTATAATAGAGAGATATTTGGAGAAAGAGAGAGAAAAAAAAGAGAAAGAGAGAGAAGAAAAATATGGGCAAAAAAATAAATCCCCTTGGTTTCCGACTTGGTGGGGAAAACCAAAAGCATAGATCCCTTTGGTTCGCGCAACCAAAAAATTATTCCATAGGTCTCCAGGAAGATGAAAAAATACGAGATTGTATCAAGAATTATGTACAAAAAAATAGGAGAATATCCTCGGGTTTCGAAGGAATTGCACATATAGAGATTCAAAAAAAAATCGATCTGATCCAGGTCATAATCTATATTGGATTTCCAAATTTGTTAATAGAGGGTCGAACACGAGGAATCGAAGAATTACAGATCAATGTACAAAAAGGATTTCATTCTGTGAACCGGAGACTTAACATTGCTATCACAAGAGTTGCAAAACCTTATGGACAACCTAATATTCTTGCAGAATATATAGCTCTACAATTAAAGAATAGAGTTTCCTTTCGAAAGGCAATGAAAAAAGCTATTGAATTAGCTGAACAAGCGGATACAAAAGGAATTCAAGTACAAATTGCAGGACGTATCGACGGAAAAGAAATTGCACGTGTCGAATGGATCAGAGAAGGTAGGGTTCCCCTACAAACCATTCGAGCTAAAATTGATCATTGTTCCCATACAGTTCGAACTATCTATGGGGTATTAGGCATCAAAATTTGGATATTTGTAGACGAGCAATAATGGGCCTTTCCTTGCCATTCTATCCAGTGATAGAACAAAAAACGACAAACTATTCTTTTTCCCTTCAATGAAAAATGAGCAATTCTAATTCTATAGGGTTGAATAAAAATTGGATTGATCATTTGGTAGAATTGCTATGCTTAGTGTGTGACTCGTTGGTTTTTCTTTAGAGTTGGGATTCAAAAAAAAAAGGACTGGCCCCTAACTAATAACTATAGAACTTAGAACCAGCTCATTGCTTCGTATTATCGAGATCCAAGGAACCAGTCACTATATGATGTGTCAATCATATAGTTGTAGCAACTGAAATCTTTTTTCCATAAAGGAAAAATCAATCTGATTATGGATTGTGAAGCGAAAATAGAGGGATGTGGGTAAATGGAAGGACGAGAGAAAGAGAGAAGGAGAATATCAATGGTATATGATTCCAATATGTATGGTCTATTATGAATCATCTCATAAAAGGCAGTGTGATAAAGCATCAATACTGATTCGTCCATAATTAGATGAATACGGTTCATAGGAAAAATACCAATAATAAAGAGCCTCGAGTCAATAGAGACTGAGGAGATTGACTTGGGAACGAACTTGAATTGAGGAGCTCCATTGCAGAGTTCAGGCCTAGCCATTAATGGAGAAGCTATGGGAACGACGGAACCTGTGACTGCAGAAGATTCTATTGAAAACGAATCCTAATGATTCATTGGGTGGGATGGCGGAACCAACCAGGAACCAATTGATTTATTCTGAGAGGCCATGGGTTGACCCTACGAATGAAACAAATATTGAAAGAGTAAATATTCGCCCGCGAAACCCTTATTGAATTGCAAAATTTTGGCCGATTCGGTAAAGGTCAAGGATTCGTTATAAAAATAAAGCAAAGGCATTATCTTCTATATATAGAAATATACGTCTAGCTATATATACAAGATATACAGATTCCTACGTGACAGATTCAATATCAATAAATCCCATGATTTAGTGTATTATTCAATAAATACATGTGTATCTGTAATATTATTGAATCGTTTCATTCGCGAGGAGCTGGATGAGAAGAAACTCTCATGTCCGGTTCTGTAGTAGAGATGAGGTTGAGAAACAACCATCAACTATAACCCCAAAAGAACCAGATTCCGTAAACAACATAGAGGAAGAATGAAGGGAATATCTTATCGAGGCAATCATATTTGTTTCGGTAGATATGCTCTTCAGGCACTTGAACCCGCTTGGATCACATCTAGACAAATAGAAGCAGGGCGACGAGCAATGACACGATATGTGCGCCGTGGTGGAAAAATATGGGTCCGTATATTTCCCGACAAACCCGTTACAGTAAGACCTACGGAAACCCGTATGGGTTCGGGGAAGGGATCTCCCGAATATTGGGTATCTGTTGTTAAGCCGGGTCGAATACTTTATGAAATGGGCGGAGTATCGGAAACTGTAGCCAGAGCAGCTATTAAAATAGCTGCGTGCAAAATGCCTATACGAACGCAATTCATTATTTCAGGATAGGGATGTGGAACCAAAGGGGTATTTATGATGAAAAAAACAATCGCGGATTTCTTTATTTCTGGACAGACAATATTTCTTTCTTTTTTCCTTCGACCTTTGCATTGAAAGAACAGATAAAAAAAAAAATGATATGATTCAACCTCAGACCCATTTGAATGTAGCGGACAACAGCGGGGCTCGAGAATTGATGTGTATTCGAATCATAGGAGCTAGTAATCACCGATATGCTCATATTGGTGACGTTATTGTTGCTGTAATAAAAGAAGCAGTGCCCAATATGCCTCTCGAAAGATCAGAAGTGATCAGAGCTGTAATTGTACGTACATGTAAAGAACTCAGACGTGACAACGGTATGATAATACGATATGATGACAATGCAGCAGTTGTCGTTGATCAAGAAGGAAATCCAAAAGGAACTCGGGTTTTTGGAGCGATCGCTCGAGAATTGAGACAGTTGAATTTCACTAAAATAGTCTCATTAGCTCCTGAGGTATTATAAATACTAGTAGATGAGACCATGATAGAGTAGGGTATCTGAAATGGATCAATTAGTAGATTTTGTTTCACGCATATACTTTTAATAATTCATAAATAAAGAATCAAAAATTCACATAAAAAAAAAACGTAACATGTTGATTATATCAAAATTAGGAGGCACCAATAATTATAGTTCGTCATGGGTAGGGACACTATTGCTGATATATTAACTTCTATAAGAAATGCCGACATGGATAAAAAAGGAACAGTTCGAATAGCATCTACTAATATGACCGAAAGCGTTGTTAAAATACTTCTACGAGAAGGTTTTATTGAAAACGTTAGGAAACATCGGGAAAACAACAAATATTTCTTGGTTTCAACCCTGCGACATAGAAGAAATAGGAAAGGAACATATAGAAATATTTTAAAGCGTATCAGCCGACCCGGTCTACGAATCTATTCCAACTATCAACGAATTCCTAGGATTTTAGGTGGAATGGGGATTGTAATTCTTTCTACTTCTAGAGGTATAATGACAGATCGAGAAGCTCGACTAGAAGGAATTGGAGGAGAAGTTTTGTGTTATATATGGTGATCCTTCTGGTATCCGAAGTTGATCCGTAACTTCCTATTTGTGAAAAAGGAGAGGAAAGACGGGTTGTTTAATATCACTCCTCCTCCATTAGTTGATACTTCAAGGGGGTTACCTGGAATGAAAGAACAAAAATTGATTCATGAAGGTTTAATTACTGAATCACTTCCCAATGGTATGTTCCGGGTTCGTTTAGATAATGAAGATCTGATTCTAGGTTATGTTTCGGGGAGGATCCGACGAAGTTTTATACGGATACTACCAGGAGATAGAGTAAAAATCGAAGTAAGTCGTTATGATTCAACCAGGGGACGTATAATTTATAGACTTCGCAACAAAGATTCAAACGATTAGGTGTAGGTGGATTTTTAAACATTCCTTTCGTGGGAATACAATTCGAGGTTCAAAATTTCAAGAGACTTATTTTCTTCCAAGGAGTAGATTCGGAATTAAGGTAAGGAATAACAAATATGAAAATAAGGGCCTCTGTTCGTAAAATTTGTGAAAAATGTCGACTGATCCGTAGGCGGGGACGAATTATAGTAATTTGTTTCAATCCGAGACATAAACAGAGACAAGGGTAATCTTTCTAAAAAGAAAAAGGGATTTTCTAAAGGACCCAATGGACAAATAAAGGATCTGTTTTGATATGAAATGGATATATCCGTATATCTCTGACTCATATTTATGAGATGATAAAATATGACAAAACCTATACCAAGAATTGGTTCACGTAGGAATGGGCGTATTGGTTCACGTAAGAGTGGGCGTAGAATACCAAAAGGAGTTATTCATGTTCAAGCGAGTTTCAACAATACCATTGTGACTGTTACAGATGTACTAGGTCAGGTGGTTTCTTGGTCCTCCGCTGGTACTTGTGGATTCAGAGGCACAAGAAGAGGGACACCATTTGCTGCTCAAACCGCAGCAGGAAATGCTATTCGTACAGTAGTGGATCAGGGTATGCAACGAGCAGAAGTCATGATAAAAGGTCCTGGTCTCGGAAGAGATGCAGCATTACGAGCTATTCGTAGAAGTGGTATACTATTAAGTTTCGTACGTGACGTAACCCCTATGCCACATAATGGATGTAGACCTCCTAAAAAAAGACGTGTGTAGAAATAAGAATTGAACGGATTTCAAGAGAAATAAATGATTCAATGATCTGAAAAAAGAATAATATTATTATGGTTCGAGAGGAAGTAGCAGTATCCACTCGGACACTACAGTGGAAGTGTGTTGAATCAAGAACAGACAGTAAGCGTCTTTATTATGGCCGTTTCATTTTGGCCCCGCTTATGAAAGGCCAAGCAGATACGATAGGTATCGCAATGCGAAGGGCTTTACTTGGAGAAATAGAAGGAACATGTATTACACGTGCAAAATCTGAAAAGGTACCACATGAATATTCTACGATAGTCGGTATTGAAGAATCAGTACATGCAATTTTAATGAATTTGAAAGAAATTGTATTGAGAAGTCATCTGTATGGAACTCGTGACGCATTCATTTGCGTCAGGGGTCCTAGATACGTAACTGCTCAAGATATCATCCCACC